ACCCAGGATAAATACCCTAGTATAGAAAACATCCATATAACCACGATTATATGACCAGCTGTATATCTTTTTTTTTACTTCATCCAAAAAGTTCTTTTTTGGATTCTTTTTTATTTTTACAAGGGAATTTTGGAAATTCAAATTCTGAAAAAAATAATAAGAGGATCCATAGAAGATATATGCTATGAATAGACCCAAAATTGCTAAACTTACAGAAGAAATTGCATTAGTGAGAAATTCATAGGAATTTATGGAAGAATTAGAACTTTCCTGGAAAAAGTTTATAGAAGGAGTTAGCCACCTTGATAATATGGTTAACTCCGATATTCCATTATCCTTTACTCCATTATCAAAATGGATTCCCATGGATCCAATGAACAAAGTAAAAAGCAGTAATATAAGAAGAGGATATAGCATAGTATTTCCCGTTTCATGTGGATAGACAAAAGTGTTTTTAGCCCCAAAGGGAGCACTAAAGGATCCCTTCTGATTTCTTGTATTACGAGGAATTTTAGGTATATTTTGTGAAAAAAAAGAAACTCCACTCTTCGTTGTTGATAAAACAAACTCCCTATTGACTCCTTTGGATATACCTTTTCCCCATAAGGATATTGAATACAACGAACCTTCTTTAGTACTGCTGTAATTTTGAAAATGAACACGCAAATACCCATCAAAAGTAAGTAAATATATCCGAAACATATAAAATGCAGTTAATCCTGCAGTAAAAGAGGCTATAATTCCAAAAAAGGGTGAATACAACCAACTATTACTAAGGATTTCATCTTTGGACCAGAAGCAAGCAAGAGGTGGAATACCACAAAGAGAAAGTGTACCACATAAAAAAGTAGTTCTTGTAATTGGAATGTATTTTCTTAAACCGCCCATAAGAACCATATTCTGACTTTTATCTGGTGAATATCCAACAAGAGGTTCCATTGAATGAATAATGGATCCCGATCCTAAGAACAATAAAGCTTTCGAATAAGCATGAGTGATCAAATGGAATAAAGCAGCTTGATAAGAACCTATACCTAGAGCTAACATCATATAACCTAATTGAGACATTGTAGAATAGGCTAAACTTCTTTTAATATCTCTCTGAGCAAGAGCTAAAGTGGCTCCTAAGAAGAGTGTTATTGTACCTACTAAAGAAATTAAACTCATTATCAAGGGTAGAGATATGAAAAGAGGAAGAAGTCGAGCCAAAAGAAAAATCCCCGCGGCAACCATAGTTGCTGCGTGTATAAGAGCCGAAATGGGAGTGGGTCCTTCCATAGCATCGGGTAACCATACGTGAAGAGGGAATTGTGCAGATTTTGCAACTGCACCAAGGAATAATAAAAAAGCACACAAAGTAGTAAGTAAGGAATTAATCCCATTATTAGGAATCCAGTTATTAGCTATTTTGAACAAATCCCGAAACTCTAAACTACCCGTTATCCAAAAAAAACCTAAAATTCCTAATAAAAGACCAAAATCCCCTACACGATTAGTTACAAAAGCTTTTTGACAAGCACTCGCTGCAATTGGCCGTGTAAACCAAAAGCCTATCAATAAATAGGAACACATTCCGATAAGTTCCCAAAAAAAATAAATTTGTATCAAATTGGAACTAGTAACCAATCCCAACATGGAAGTATTAAAAAAACTTATATAAACAAAAAATCTCAAATATCCTTCATCGTGAGACATATAATCGTCACTATAAATAAGAACCAAGATTCCTACAGTAGTAATTAGTATTAACATAATAGACGTAAGGGGGTCGATCAAGTATCCAAATTCTAAGGAAAAATCATTATTGATGGCCCAAGACCATAGATATTGATAGATAGAACTTCCATTTATTTGTTGAATAGACAGGTGAACCGAGTATACCATAGCTATACTTAAGAGTAAAATACTAGGAAAAGCCCATATGCGACGAAGATTTTTTGTTGCTGTCGGAATAAGAAAAAGTCCAAATCCCATTGACATAATAACTGGAAGTGGGAGAAGAGGGATTACCCAGGCATATTGATATGTATGTTCCATAAGAAAAGAAATAGCAATTTTTAGTTGAAATTTATAGTTCAATTTATTGAAATTGTTTCCGATTCACCAAACCTATTCTTATCTCTTTCTAAAGGAATTAAAAAAAAAAAAAAAAAATAAGAAAAAATATTGGAATTCTGGATTTTTCAAAATTTCTCTCATTAAAATATTCAAAAATGCAGAATGAGTTTAGTTGCTTAAATTCAAAAAGTGAATTAAAGAATTTCGTTATCTAGTTATTAATTAAAAAAAAAATATTTGTTAAATATTAAAATACAAAAAAAGATTGAATCATGTGACTTTCTATTTATTTTTGTATTTATTTCTCTTAAAATAAAAGAGCTCTCTTGTTTCGTAATTGATTGATTGAATTCCAAAGAAAACCTACATTTATAGGAAATTCTCGAATATTGCTTACTTCATATAAAACAGAAATCCTAATGACTAGAATTCTATAAGTTTTATAATGTCTTGTTTAAAAGACTAAGTCTTTTTTTTGATTGGAATGAAATTATGGAATACCGTTCTGAACTTAATTAACTATTTGAATTTATTGAATTTAATTTGACCTTCTTTTTATCTCCCCATCATATATGGGGGCTTATCCTATCCCCCAAACCATATATTTATATATGGAGTATATTTGATATATAAATTGATTTAAATAGAAAAGCTTAAAAAACTCTTGTCTTATCCACATTAGACAGAATGAGCTAAAAAAGAATTTAGAATTTCAGTAAGTATAACTACTAAGAAAAAACAGAAAGAAGGATTGATTTGCGGCAATAAATGTCTTTCACATACAACTAGAAAAAAGTAATCCCCCTTTTGAATGGCAGTTCCAAAAAAACGTACTTCGATGTCAAAAAAGCGTATTCGTAAAAATCTTTGGAAGAAAAAGACTTATTTTTCCATAGTACAATCTTATTCTTTAGCAAAGTCAAGATCATTTTCTAGCGGCAACGAGGATCCAAAACCAAAAGGTTTTTCTGGGCAACAAACAAACAAATAATAAGGTTTTGGAATAATCTGAATTGAACTATCCGAAGGAAATTCCAATTATTTAATATGAATAAATATTATTTAATATGAATGAATAATTCGGATTAATTAATAAATGTACTTTTATGTGTCGAATTTATCGGTAAAATATTCTTAGAACGAATCCCTCCGTTATATAGAATAAAAGAACAAAAGTTTTTGGTATATTGTGCCCTCAGTATTCTTTGCCTGTCAAAGAACTCTTTTTTCGCTAATGGAATCCTCATTTTTATGAGGATTCTATTAGCAAAAGTAGACTATTCTTGCAATAGGACTTACAACCTTTACCTAATCTTATCCAAAATTCCCATATAAATGAGTTTAGTACTGGTAAATCATATTAAAAAGAGGGTAAAGGCTTTCATTCTATAAATTTTTCTAAAATACAAAATTCTTTGTAGTTAATGATGAAATTCTAATGTTCCTAAATTCTATGGCCTCTCCCAGTCTCGACGATTCGCAAGAAAATAACTATTATTCTTTTAAGTTAACTATTATTTCAAGTTAGCCGCCATGGTGAAATTGGTAGACACGCTGCTCTTAGGAAGCAGTGCTCAAGCATCTCGGTTCGAGTCCGAGTGGCGGCATTCCCGAAAAAGAATACAATAGATTAGAAAATGGATTCAATTCGAAATTTCCAATTTTGTAATGGGACCTTATCCTTATGCTATTTGCAACTTTAGAACATATACTAACTCATATCTCTTTCTCAACCACTTCAATTGTGATTACGATTCATTTGATAACCTTATTAGTTCGTGAACTTAGGGGATTACGTGATTCGTCAGAAAAAGGAATGATAGTGACTTTTTTCTCTATAACAGGATTCTTAGTTTCTCGTTGGGTTTCTTCGGGACATTTTCCATTAAGTAATTTATATGAGTCATTGATCTTCCTTTCATGGGCTCTGTATATTCTTCATACTATTCCTAAGATACAGAACTCGAAAAATGATTTAAGCACAATAACTACGCCAAGTACTATTTTAACGCAAGGCTTTGCCACGTCGGGGCTTTTAACTGAAATGCATCAATCCACAATACTAGTACCTGCTCTACAATCTCAGTGGTTAATGATGCATGTCAGTATGATGTTACTAAGCTATGCAACTCTTTTGTGCGGATCCTTATTATCTGCTGCTCTTCTAATCATTAGATTTCGAAAGGATTTTTATTTCTTTTCTAAAAAGAAAAAAAAAGTTTTCCTTAAAACATTTTTCTTCAGTGAGATTGAATATTTATATGCAAAAAGAAGTCCTTTAAAAAGCACCTCTTTTCCCGCATTTCCAAATTATTACAAATATCAATTAACTGAGCGTTTGGATTCTTGGAGTTATCGTGTCATTAGTCTAGGGTTTACTCTTTTAACCATGGGTATTCTTTGTGGAGCAGTATGGGCTAATGAGGCATGGGGATCCTATTGGAATTGGGACCCTAAGGAAACTTGGGCATTTATTACCTGGACCATATTTGCAATATATTTACATAGTAGAACAAATCCAAATTGGAAGGGTACGAATTCCGCACTTGTAGCTTCGATAGGATTTCTTATAATTTGGATCTGCTATTTTGGTATCAATCTGTTAGGAATAGGTTTACATAGTTATGGTTCATTTATATTACCATCTAAATGATTACATAACATAAATCCCTAATTTTTAGAAGGTTTTTTCGTTTTTTGTTTGTTTTGAGAACCCCTTGAACGTCTTTTCAAAGGGTTCTCAAAAATTCGAGATAGATCTAATTAGACCTTTTTACTTTTTTCTTTTCTGAATTTTTTTTTCCACTATGGAATATAGTGCGGACTAGTTAAAAAAAAATCCTATTTAGTATAATAATTGGATAATAGAGTCTCTACCCTGTCAACGGATAGCGAGAGAACAAAATCTGGATAAATACCAATTCCTATTACTGGTAAAAAGATACAGATTAAAAGAAAGAGTTCCCGTGGTCCAGAATCCACAAAATTTTCGTTTGGAACATGAAATAGCTTGTATCCATAAAACATCTGGCGTAACATAGATAATAAATAAATAGGGGTTAATATCATTCCGATTGCCATTACAAAAGTAATTAGCATTTTTGGCATTAACATAAATTTAGGACTAGTAATTAGTCCAAAAAATACTACTAATTCTGCAACAAAACCACTCATTCCCGGCAAGGCAAGAGAAGCCATTGAAAAGCTACTAAACATGGTAAAAATTTTTGGCATTGGGATAGATATTCCCCCCAGTTCTTCGAGATAAACAAGACGTATTCTATCACAAGCCGTTCCCGCCAAGAAAAAAAGTGTAGCACCGATAAATCCATGCGATAATATTTGTAAAATTGCTCCATTTAGTCCAATGTTGGTTATGGAACCAATTCCTATAATTATGAAACCCATGTGAGATACGGAGGAGTAGGCTATTCTTTTTTTGAAATTTCGTTGACCCAGAGAAGTTGAAGCTGCATAGATTATTTGCACAGCTCCTATTATTACCAACCAGGGGGAAAATAGATAATGAGCATGAGGTAACAATTCCATATTGATCCGAATCAATCCGTATGCTCCCATCTTTAATAGAATTCCGGCTAAAAGCATACATGTACTGTAATGCGCCTCCCCGTGGGTATCTGGTAACCATGTATGTAGAGGTATAATCGGCAATTTGACAGCATAAGCAATAAGGAAGCCAAAATACAGTAGTATTTCCAATGTTGCAGGGTATGGTTGATTAATCAATTTTTCTAAATCTAATCCGGGTTCATTGGAACCATATAACCCCATACCTAGAATTCCAATTAAGAAAAAAATGGAACCGCCTGCAGTATACAAAATAAACTTGGTAGCTGAATACAGACGCCTCTTTCCCCCCCACATGGCTAAAAGTAAGTAAACAGGAATTAATTCTAACTCCCACATGATAAAAAAAAGTAAAAGGTCTCGTGAAGAAAATAATCCTATTTGACCGCTATACATTGCTAGCATAAGAAAATAGAATAATCGCGAATTCCGGGTAACCGGCCAAGCCGCTAAAGTAGCTAAAGTAGTGATAAATCCTGTCAATAAAATGGATCCTAATGAAAGTCCATCGATTCCCAATCTCCAGTGGAAATCGAAAACATCTATCCATTTAGAATCCTCCTTTAATTGGATTAAGGGATCCTCTAATTGGAAATGATAACAGAATACATAAGTCATTAGAAGGAATTCTAATAAACAAATAGCTATAGTATACCACCTAACTATTTTATTTCCTTTATGAGGTAAAAAGAAAATTAATGAACCTGCAAATATCGGCAAAACAACAAGTATTGTTAACCAAGGAAAATAACTCATGATAAAGTAATAAAGACAAGATACGTTTTGACCAGAAAAGCCCATGCTCGGGTTATTTCGAGCACAGGCTTCTTCTTCTTCGGTAAAGAGGAATCAGACGATTCAAGTGGAGTTTTTTGTAACGTATCAATAAGATAGAGCCATGCTGCGGGTTGTTTCAGGCCCTAAATAAACGCGGACACTTAAAAAATCTGTTGGGCAGGCGGATTCGCATCTCTTACAACCCACACAATCTTCGGTTCTCGGCGCGGAAGCAATTTGCTTGGCTTTACACCCATCCCAAGGTATCATTTCTAATACATCTGTTGGACAAGCTCGTACACATTGAGTGCATCCTATACATGTATCATAAATTTTTACAGAATGTGACATTGGATCTCTAAATTTTCCTTTTCAACATAAAAATTTTCGATCTGGTAAAAATGAAATTAGTACTATATAAATTAGATGTATTGTATACACCAGACGAAGCAATGGTTTATCCAAACTTTAACAAATAATGCAATATATTTCTTAATCCGTTTGTGAGAAAGCGTGAAAAGAGCCAAGAGACTTGAATTTAATGCTTCAACAGTAATAATTATACGAATTCTACATACTAATTGAATTAGCCAATAAATTGGCTATCATCTTGTCAATATAAATTATTGCAATATTCAAATTGCAATATCAATGAATTGCAAAAATGCAATATTCAAGCAATATTCAATAAGTAAAAAAGAATACTCTCAAATAACCTACTCAAAAAATGGATATTATTAAATACTAATAAGAAAATAAGATTAGATTTCTATTCATCTTAATGTTCCGTATTATTATATATGTGCCTTTGTTTAGAGGATTCTATGTCTAATTATTCAAAAAATTAGATTGATTGATACGAGTTGATTTCCTGTTACGATGGATGGAAGAAAGAATGGAGAGTCCAATAGCTGCTTCAGCAGCCGCAAGGGCTATAACAAAAATTGCGAAAATGTCTCCTTTTAATTGGCGACTATCAAATAGATCAGAAAATGTTACGAGATTTAGATTAATTGAATTCAGTATAAGTTCAAGACATATTAGAGCTCTAACCATGTTTCGGCTTGTGATCAATCCATAGATACCAATCGAAAATAAATAGACACTCAAAAAAAGTACATGCTCAAACATCATTAACTAACTCCTTATCAATCTCGATTCATTTCAATATGAGGACAAGAATTGAACCGATTCCATTAATTAGAATAGAACAATTACGCAACAAAAGAGAAAAGAAGGTATTTGTTGTATTGGCAGTAGATGGGTTTTACTAAATCAAAATTGTGATTTTTTAGTTATTTATTTTATATTTGAAATTCTAAGAATTTTGACTCATTCTAAGTATTTCTTATTGTCGAGCCATAGTAATTGCACCTATTAAAGAAACTAGAAGAATTAGGGAAATGAGTTCAAACGGAAGATAAAAATCGGTTGCTAAATGAATCCCAATTTGTTGAACGTTATTTATGAGACCCTGTTCTACTATTTGGTTTGATCTTGTAGTCCAAAGAATTCCATACCACGACGTATCTGGGATAGTAGTCATTAGTGAAAAAGGAATAGTTATACAAACGAGTAAAGTAAACCCATCCCCAATAGTCCAAGAATTCTTATCTTTAGACCACTCTGAGCCGTTTACAAACATTACAGCAAATATGATCAAGACATTTATGGCTCCCACATAAATAAGAAGTTGTGCGACAGCCACAAAGTAGGAATTCAATAAAAAATAGAATAAGGATATACAAACAAGAACTAATCCCAGCGAAAAGGCAGAATAAATTGGGTTGGTAAGTAATACTACTCCTAGACCTCCTAGTAGAAGAACAAATCCCCCAAATAGCACAAGAATCTCATGTATTGGTCCAGGTAAATCCATTATGGATAAGAAGAAATTTAGAGTATAACATTTTTCATGAACTGAATAAAACTAAAAGATTCAAGGAAGGAAAAAGGTATTAGGATATTTTTTTGTATATGTATATTTGTATATGTATATAAGTTGTTAAGCAGTAGTTATTCCTTTTTCGTTATAGTTAGTAAAAATCAATTTTTCTAACAAAAAAAATCCTAATACCTAGTAATCAGTAATCGTTCTTGAATTCCAAGATTTTTCTTCGTCTATTTTACTTTGAGGCGAATTCCTAATTGTTTGAATTGTGTAATCTCCCATTATGGAGATTGGTAACCGGCTCAAAGCAATTTGATTGTAATTCAATTCATGACGATCATAAGTAGAAAGTTCATATTCTTCAGTCATTGATAAACAATTTGTCGGACAATATTCAACACAGTTGCCACAAAATATACAAACTCCAAAATCAATACTATAATTAAGCAATTGTTTCCTTTTAATATCCTTTTCAAATCTCCAATCCACAAGGGGTAGATCTATCGGGCATACGCGAACACATACTTCACAAGCAATGCATTTATCAAATTCAAAGTGTATTCGCCCCCGGAAACGCTCCGATGTAATTGATTTTTCATAAGGGTAGTGAATCGTTATAGGTAAACGATTTGTATGGGATAAGGTAATTATTAAACCTTGACCAATGTATCTTGCGGCGCGTATTGTTTGTTGACCATAACTAATGAACCCAGTTAGCATAGGGAACATATTCTAAATATATATATGAAAAAGATATGTTTCTTTCTCTTGTTTGAGAAAACTTTTGTGTTGAAAATATTCTTACTGTTATTGTATTAGCTTATTTATAGTGAAACTAGTTGGGAAGAAGTTGTTAATAAGAGATTGCCCAGAGAAATAGGTAAAAGAAATTTCCATCCAAGATTTAATAACTGATCCATTCTCATCCTGGGTAAAGTCCATCTTATTGTGATAGAAATGAAGAGAAATAAATAAGCTTTAGTTAATGTAATAAATATACCTATTACCATTTCCAAAATTCCAATTATTTTATTCATTTGGAAAAATCCAAAAAAGGATATATAGGGAATAGAGAAATTCCACCCGCCTAAGTATAGAACAGTTACAAATAAGGAGGAAACTAATAAATTTAGGTAAGAAGCAAGATAAAATAAACCATATTTAATACCAGAATATTCGGTTTGATAACCTGCTACTAATTCTTCCTCTGCTTCTGGTAAATCAAAGGGTAATCTTTCACATTCTGCCAAAGAAGAAATTAGAAAAACTAGAAAACCTATAGGCTGACGCCAAAGATTCCATCCAAAAAAACCATATTTGGACTGTGCTTCAACTATATCAACTGTACTTGAACTGTTAGATAATCATAGTCGATGATAACATCACAGTTCCCACCGCTATTCCAAAACCGTACATGAAACCTTAGCTTCATACGGCTTCTCTATGATCAGAAAAAAGGAAAGGATTGTTTCGTTTCGGTATTATCCCCTGGGCGGAGATAGAATTAGGTAAGATAAAATTGATTGGAAAGCCCAAAATTAGACCAAAGCAATTCCGTCTGCTAGAATAACAAAAAAGCGCTTCCGAATTGATCTCATCCTTTATATAATAAAATGATAATTTTTCTTTGTTCGGTAATAACTTAATATTGGAATAAAACACTCATTATAGCAATTACTGAATGGAAAGAATTGGGCATTAGTTCATGAGGAATTCTGTATGAATAGGGATAAAGGAAGAAAGAATAAATAAGAAATAAGGCTCCTTTTTATATTGCATTCCATATCTTTTGTCCTATTCTTCTTTCCCGGGGAAGGGTATACTTAAAAAATAAATAAATAAAGGGTTAATTCGTTCTTGATAGCCATTTCCTTAACAAGTGAATGGGAACATACTCTAGACCGGAATCCGAAGAAAGTACTGCTTGATCATTTCTACCAATTTCAAGTCCTTATTATGATTCCTTTTATGAGGAAAAATGTCTAATGATTTAGATTCTCTCATTACTAAATCCTGTATGTACTTTAGTGTTCCTAATCCCTCACTAACTTTTGATGGATTGCCCTATGGCTATAAGTTATAGTAATAACTCAAAATATTCTAGTAATGAAATCCCATTTTGCGAATCCCTTATTCTTGCCCGCTTCAAGATATGATGACTAATCAAACAATCTAAACCTTGGGGTAAAGAGTTTACACTGTTTATGTTTACTTGAACTTTTTTCTTGTACGTAGGAAATGAGATTTTGTATTTTTACTACAAATTAATAAGCTGTTTTGTTTCACTCATATAGCTATCTAGTTTAACTTACCAACCCGAATACAGAATAAGCAAAGGAAGATAAGCATTCAATGTATTTTAGAGGAAAAGGATTCTATTTTAACGAATCACACGTAGAGATATTGCTAGTACACAAAAAGTTAATGGTATTTCATAACTAATAGATTGAGCAGCCGCCCGTAGACCACCTGAAAAAGAATATTTATTATTTGAGCTATATCCTGCCATGAGAAGACCAATAGGAGCAATACTTGAAATGGCAATCCATAAAAAAACACCAATACTAAGATCAGCTAAAACAAAACGATATCCTAAAGGGATAACTAAAAAACTTAATAAAATGGATATGACTGCTATAGAGGGACCAATGCTAAATAAAGGAATATCTCCTCGGGACGGGAGGATATCCTCTTTTAAAAGTAGCTTAGTTCCATCTGCTATAGCTTGAAGCAATCCCAGGGGGCCGGCATATTCAGGACCAATACGTTGTTGTATCGATGCAGATATTTCTCTTTCTAACCACACAATTACGAGTACTTGTATTGTGATTCCCAGTAGGAGGGCCAAAATAGGTAGAATCCATATCAGTCCGTAGACTTCTTTTAATAATTCCGATTTCAAAAAAGAATTGATAGTTTCTACCTCTACCCTATCTATTATCATTTCAACGATCAACTTCCCCCATAATGATATCTATACTACCTAATATCGTCATGATATCAGCCAATTTCATTTTTTTAACTAGCTGAGGAAGAATTTGCAAATTAATAAAACCCGGTGGACGAATTTTCCATCTCCAGGGGAAAAGACTATCATCGCCTACCAAATAAATTCCTAATTCACCTTTTGGAGCTTCTACTCTTACATAAAGCTCTTGCTTTGATAATTCAAAATTGGGCGAAGGTTTTTTACCAAGAAATCGATATTCAAAATCATTCCATTCGGAATTCTTTGCTTTCTTAAAGCGACGGGCTTCTAAATTTTCATAAGGTCCTCCAGGAATTTTCTCTATAGCCTGTTGAATAATTTTTATGGATTCCCTCATTTCACCGATTCGTACTAAATAGCGAGCTAACGAATCTCCTTCTTTTTGCCATTTTACTTTCCAATCGAATTGATTGTAAGACTCATAAGGATCAATTTTACGAAGATCCCATTGTATTCCAGAAGCTCGTAACATGGGTCCCGATAAGCCCCAATTTACAGCTTCTTCTCCGCTAATAAAACCAACTCCTTCAACTCGTTCCAAAAAAATAGGATTCTGTGTAATAAGTTGTTGATATTCAACAACTCCTTGTAAAAAATAATCACAGAAATCTAAGCATTTATCCATCCATCCATAAGGTAGATCGGCAGCTACTCCTCCGATGCGAAAATAATTATGCATCATTCGCATACCTGTAGCAGCTTCAAATAGATCATATATTAATTCTCTCTCTCTAAAAATATAGAAAAAAGGAGTTTGTGCCCCGAGATCCGCCATAAAAGGGCCAAGCCATAACAAGTGAGAAGCTATACGGCTCAATTCTAACATAATTACCCTAATATAGCTGGCTCTTTGAGGTATTTGAATATTCTCCAAGAATTCAGGTGCATTTACCGTTATTGCTTCTGTAAACATAGTAGCTAAATAATCCCACCGTGTTACATAAGGCAGATATTGTATAATAGTTCTGTTTTCCGCGATTTTTTCCATTCCTCTGTGTAAATATCCTAATATGGGTTCGCAATCAATAACATCTTCACCATCGAGAGTAACGATCAGTCGAAGAACACCATGCATTGATGGGTGTTGAGGGCCCATATTGACTATCATGAGATCCTTTCTTTTAAGCGGTAGACTCATCTTATTCTTTATTCCATAAAAATGGATTATTCCATGAATTCCTCAAAACGAGGCTCATC